TTTACAGCAGCGGCTTGAGCTGCATAAGGTGTCCCCCTTCTTGTACCTTTGAATCCAGAAGTCCCGGCGGAAGACCAAGAAACCACTCGGCCTCGTACATCTGTAACAGTTACAATGGTATTGTTGAAACTCGCTTGAACATGAATAACCCCTTTTGGTATTCTACGTCCATTTTTACGTGAACCAATTTTTGGTATAAGTTTTGCCATATTTTATCATCTCATAAATATGAATCAGAAATATACAGAAAGATACGGAAATATCCATTTTATGTTAAAACAAATCCTTTATTTTTACAGGAACTCTCTTTTAGAAAGTTTTTTTTTAGAAAGATTATCCTTGTCTTTGTTTATGTCTCGGATTTGAACAAATCACTATAATTCGCCCGCGCCTACGGATCAGTCGACATTTTTCACAAATTTTACGAACAGAAGCCCTTATTTTCATATATCTCACCTCACTCCTTAATCTTAATTTCTAATCTATTCTTTGGAAGAAAACTTGAATTTTTGAACTTTGAATCGTATCCCTATGAAAGGAATGTTTTCAAAAATCATCTAATCGTTCGAATCTTTGCTGCGAAGTCTATAAATTATACGTCCCCTGGTTGAATCATACCGACTTATTTCGATTTTGACTCTATCTCCCGGTAGAATCCGTATAAAACTGCGCCGGATCCTACCTGAAATATAACCTAGAATTAGATCTTCATTATCTAAACGGACCCGGAACATACCGTTGGGAAGTGATTCAGTAATTAAACCTTCATGGATCAATTTTTGTTCTTTCATTCCAGGTAGCCCCCTTGAAGTATCAACTAATGGAGGAAGAGTTATATAAGTCACTTTTCCTCTCTATTTCGCAAAAAAATAGGAAGTTAGAGATAAAATTAGGATACTAGAGTAGGATCACCATATATAACACAAAATTTCTCCTCCAATTCTTTCTAGTCGAGCTTCTCGATCTGTCATTATGCCTTGAGAAGTAGAAAGAATTACAATCCCCATTCCACCTAAAATCTTAGGAATTTGTTGATAGTTGGAATAGATTCGTAGACCGGGTCGACTGATACGTTTTAAAATAGTTCTATATATTCCTTTCCTAGTTCTTCTATGTCGCAAGGTTGAAACCAAGAAATATTTGTGACTTTCCTGATGTTTTCGAACATTTTCAATAAAACCTTCTCGTAGGAGTATTTTAACAATGTTTTCGGTTATATTAGTAGATGCTATTCTAACTGTTCTGTTTTTACCCATGTCAGCATTTCTTATAGAAGTTATTATATCAGCAATGGTGTCTCTACCCATGACGAATTGAAATTATTCTTTCTTCCTAATTTTGATATAATCAACATGTTTTTTTGCTGAAATTATTTCATTTTTCAAAGTATATACGTGAGACACGATCTACTAATTTGATCCATTTCAGATATCCTACTATAACTATATCATAATCATAGTTTCATCTACTAGTATTTATAATACCTCGGGAGCTAATGAAATTATTTTAGTAAAATTTAACTGTCTCAATTCCCGAGCAATCGCACCAAAAACTCGAGTTCCTTTTGGATTTCCTTCTTGATCAATGACAACCGCTGCATTGTCATCATATCGTATTATCATACCGTTATCACGTTTGAGTTCTTTACGTGTACGTACAATTACAGCTCTAATTATTTCTGATCTTTCTAGAGGCATATTGGGCACTGCTTCTTTGATTACGGCAACAATAACGTCACCAATATGAGCATATCGGTGATTGCCAGTCCCTATGATTCGAATACACATCAATTCTCGAGCTCCGCTATTATCCGCTACATTCAAAAGAGTCTGGGGTTGAATCATATCATTTTTATTTGAATCCGTTATTTCAATGCAAAGAATGAGAAAAAAAAAGAAATAGTGTTTGTCTAGAAACCAGAAAAAAGCAAGTCGTGGTTATTTTTTCATCCTTAATACCCCTTTTGTTTAGTTCTACACCTCTATCCTGAAATAACAAATTGAGTCCGTATAGGCATTTTGCCTGCAGCTATTTTAATAGCTGCTCTGGCTACAGTTTCTGATACTCCGCCCATTTCATAAAGTATTAGGCCCGGTTTAACAACGGAGACCCAATATTCGGGGGATCCCTTCCCTGAACCCATGCGTGTTTCCGTAGGTCTTACTGTAATGGGTTTGTCGGGAAATATACGTACCCATATTTTTCCACCACGACGTGCATATCGTGTCATTGCCCTTCGCCCTGCTTCTATTTGTCTAGCTGTGATCCACGCGGGTTCAAGTGCCTGAAGAGCGTATCTGCCGAAACAAATATGATTGCCTCGACAAGATATTCCCTTCATTCTTCCTCTATGTTGCTTACGAAATCTGGTTCTTTTGGGGTTATAGTAGATGGTTCTTTCTTAATCCCATCTCTACTACAGAACCGGACATGAGAGTTTCTTCTCATCCAGCTCCTCGCGAATGAGAGGATTCAATAATATTACAGATATACATGTATTTAATAAATAATACACTAAACTAAGTAATGGGATTTAATTGATATTGCATTTTTTACATGGTAAGCTGTATATTTAGACGTCTACATTTATAGATAATGCTTCTTCTTTTACTCCTACCGAATTAAGCAAGACAATATTGTAAAATCCAATAAAAAAAAGAAAAGGTTCGCGGGCGAATATTGACTCTTTACTGCTTTATTCTTAAGGTCAATCTACAACCTCTCAGAGTAAATAAATTTGTTTTTTGTTTTTGGTTCGTTCCGCCATCCCACTCAATGAATGATTAGGATTCGTTTTCAATGGAATCCTATGTAGTCACAGGTTTCGTCGTTCCCATAGCTTCTCCGTTAATGGTTAGGCCTGAACTCTGCAATGGAGCTCCGCAAAAAATTCGTTCTTGAGTCAATCTACTCAGTTTGTATTAACCCGAGGCTCTTTATTATTATTTTCCTCAATATTAATGCTTTATCACATTGCCTTTTATGAGGTGATTCATAGACCATACATATTAGAATCATATATCATTGATACTTTTGTTCTCTCTTTCTATCGCCTTTCCATTTATCTACATCCCTTTATTTTTGCTTCAAAAAATGGATATATTTTTCTCCTATTTATAGATTTTTGGAAAAAATGTCAGTTGTTACAACTATATGATTGATTCAGTCATATAGTGACTGTTTCTTGGGATCTCGACAATACGAAGCAATAAGTTGGTTATTAGTTTTTAGTTTAGTTTATATAGTTATTTAGTTTAGTTTATATAGTTATTAAGTTCAGGGCGGGGTTCCTTCTTTTTTTTTCATCCCAATTATAAACTATAAAAAGAAAAAACTAACGAGTCACACACTAAGCATAGCAATTATACTAAAAAAGGGTTAATCGATTTTTATTCAATCTTATAGAATTAGAATTGTTCCTTTTTGTTTGATTTTCGGGAAAAGCCGAATTTCTAATTTTGTGTTTGTGGTACTGGACAGAATTACAAACCAAATAAAGAGGTCTATTATTCCTCGTCTACAAATATCCAAATTTTTAAGCCCAATACTCCATAGATGGTTCGAATTGTATAGGAACAATGATCAATTTTAGCGCGAATTGTTTGTAGGGGCACCCTCCCTTCTCTGATCCATTCAACACGTGCAATTTCTTTTCCATCGATACGACCTGCAATTTGCACTTGAATTCCTTTTGTATCTGTCTGCTCAGTTAATTCGATAGCTTTTTTCATTGCCTTTCGAAATGAAACTCTATTTTTTAATTGTAAAGCCATATATTCTGCAAGAATATTAGGTTGCCCATAAGGTTTTTCAATTCTTGTGATAGCAATGTTGAATCTCCGATTCGCAGAATGAAACTCTTTTTGTACATTCATCTGTAATTCTTCGACCCCTCGCGCTCGACCCTCTATTAATAAATTTGGAAAGCCAATATGAATTATGATTTGAATCAAATCGATTCTTTTTTGAATTTCTATGCGTGCAATTCCTTCGAAACCTAAGGATATTTTTCTATTTTTTTGTACATAGTTCTTGATACAATTCCGTATTTTCTCATCTTCTTGTAGACCCGCGAAAAAATTTTTTGGTTGGGCGAACCAAAAGGAATGATGATTTTGGGTTGTACCAAGTCTGAAACCAAGTGGATTTATTTTTTGTCCCATATTTTTTTATTATCTTTCCATTCATTTTTTTTCTAAATAGAAATCTAAATTTTTTTTGATGAATCTAAGATTTAGATTTCTCTATTAATACAATTCTTATATGACAAGTTGGTCTTTTTATTTGAAAACTACGTCCTCGAGCCCTGGGTCTTAGCTTTTTCACAAAAGGACCCCCGTGGACTTCGGCTTTGCTAATGAATGAATCCGCTTCGTTCAAACCCATATTATGACTAGCATTTGCTGCTGCAGAATAAACTAATTTTAAAATAGGAAAAGATGCTCGATAAGGCATGAGTTCCAGTATCATAAGTGTTTCCTCATAAGAACGCCCGCGAATTTGATCAATTACTCTTTGCACTTTGAAAACAGACATGGGTATATGTTGAACTAAAACTTTGACTTCTTTTTCTCTACTCGAATATGAGTTCTTTATCATAATCATAAGGCTATCCCCCACCAATGTTTGTGATCGTCGTTCAAAATTAACGACGAGATTTATTATCGTTTCTCGCATGTCTCGCGAAAGTCAGAGTAGGCGCGAATTCTCCCAATTTGTGACCTACCATACGATCCGTTATATAAATAGGTAAATGTTCCTTTCCATTATGAATAGCGATTGTATGGCCAATCATTGTGGGTATAATGGTAGATGCCCGAGACCAAGTTACTATTATTTCTTTCTCCTCCCTCATGTTGAGTTTTTCAATTTTTCCCGATAAATGATTGGCTACAAAAGGATTTTTTTTTAGTGAACGTGTCACAGCTGATTACTCCTTTTTTTACATTTTAAAGATTGGCATTCTATGTCCAATAGAATATCTCGATCGAAGTATGAAG